CGGGAGCGGGAGATTCGATTAACCGAGATTCCGAAGCTGAAATTTCTCCTCGACCATCAATAGGTTTAGCTAAAGCATTTATAACACGACCCAAATAAGCCTCACTTACAGGTATCTGAGCAATTCTTCCTGTTGCTTTTACCGAACTTCCCTCTTGTATCAGCAAACCATCACCCATTAATACAACACCAACATTTTTGGATTCCAAATTCAAAGCAATGCCTATAGTACCCTCTTCAAATTCCACTAATTCACCAGCCATTACTTCATCAAGACCATAAATACGAGCAATACCGTCGCCTACTTGAAGTACGGTACCCGTATTTACAATTTTGACTTCGGTATTATATTGCTCAATGCGTTCACGTATAATTTTACTAATTTCATCTGCACGAATGGTTACCATGAAAATTTCTTAATTTAATTTTTTTTTAGAAGAAAAAAAATAATACCTATACTCTATATTAAAATAGAAAGACTAATCCATTATTTTTTTTCTTTCATCGCCCCAAAGATTCCAATATTAGCATTGACAGTACGCAAATGTAACTCGTTGTTTAAGCAACTATTTAGAGTTCCTAGAGCTCCCTGTAAGGCTTGTTGTAAAACCCGCTGTCGGACTTGATTAATCACTCTTTGTTGTTCAAAATGAATGGCTTCATTTTTGTAATTTTCTAATTGTTCCAAAGTCATGTAAATTGAATTAATTAAATTCTGTTTTTCTCGTTCTATTTCAGAATAGCCATTCACCCGAAACCGATCTGCTTCCGTTTCGACTTTGCTTAAGCGGGCCTGGGCTTTTTCCAGCTGTTCAATGGCCCCTTCCCGTAGTTCTTCTGAATTTCGAATAGTTCTCAAGATTCTCTGTTTTCGATTATCTAATAAATCACTTAATGAAAGTAGACTCTCTTTCCATTCATTTCAAAATGTCTATGATCTCTTCCCGAACCAAACATGAATCTTTCGATTCATTTGGCTCTCACACCCAATTACTTATGGGAAATTTCCCTATTTTTTTATGTAATGAGCCTATCCTCTCTTCTATAATTTATATTTTTCAAATATTTATATTTAAAACAATTATCAATCTAAGACCAGAATATTCGGAGGATTCTTCTGACCAAACAAATATATATGTCAGCAAAGTTGTTTTTTCTTCAAATCCAAAGAATTCTTATTAATTAATTTATACATATTAATTAATTTTGACATAGGTCATCTATTACGCATTGTATAAAAGGCAGGATTAAATTCACCTTTTTCAACGTAAAGAGGATTCAAGACATTTTATCGACATGAGTGTTTTATATCGAAAAAAAAAATTCGAATAATTTTATTGAAACCATTTCATTTCTGTATTAACATAGTGGTAGAAAGAGTACTACACTGCGTCTAGACTTCAAACTACTCGGTTTAACCATGGTAATAGTCCAATATTATTGGTTAATAGAGAATCAAAGTGGATTTACCAATAAATCACGAAATGCTATGGTTCTTAAATATTTTTTCTTTAATTATTGAAAAAATTTAATTAATTCAGAAGTAATTCGCGGTATTATGCACATTTTCTTAGTTATAACGAAAAATGTGCAGTTTGGTTGGATCCAATCTATTCTTTGAAATAAACAACCCGCACACACTCCCTTTCCAAAAAAAATCAATACACCTAACACTACACTTAGATTTATTGGATTTGTTGCTAAAATATCGGTATTAAACCCGAAACTTCCGGCGAATGGCCAATAGCCCAAACAAAGGAAAGAATCGGTTATATTTTTCATAGGATCTCATCTCCTCTTATGAATAGACTAATTATCTTTCTACGATTCCTATTTTTTATTTGATTTCTTAATTATTTTTTCTATTTCATATTCATATTTTATATGAAATTTTTATTCTATATATTTATTCTATATATAGAATGCAAATTTCATACTATACCTTACTAAAAATTAATATTAATTATTAATAATTAATTCAAAATAGATAGAGTAAGAAATATAAATACTAATAATATAAGAATGTTAATATATATATATTATTTGAATTGTTCCATCAATTGGAAGATTTTCTATAAGAATGATACTTATTAGAATTAGATACGAGTTCTTATGTCATGTCAATTGCAAAATCTCTCTAGTTTTAACACTTTCGAAAAATTTTCTTAAAATTTAAAGAATTTAAAGGGGTTCATTGGACTAAAAAAGAAAAGAAGGCGAATCAGTAATCAGTATATGAATTCTTCACCCTTCAATTAGTCCTTCACCTGTGTTCTTGCCCGAACGAATAATTGTAGGAGTGAAATCACAATATAATTTGAAAAAGCAAGACCAACCAATTATTTTTCTATTTTTTTTTTAGGATTATAGGATTAAACAAAAGGATTAGCGAATAAAAGCGCTAATGCTACAACCAGCCCATAAATTGTTAAAGCTTCCATAAAAGCCAGACTAAGCAATAAAGTACCACGTATTTTTCCCTCTGCCTCTGGTTGTCGTGCAATCCCTTCTACAGCTTGCCCTGCAGCAGTGCCTTGACCAACCCCAGGTCCAATAGAAGCAAGCCCTACGGCCAAGCCAGCAGCAATAACGGAAGCAGCAGAAATAATTGGATTCATAATAAGTTCCTCGTAACCAAAATATAAAATAAAGAAATAGTTAATGATATAATCAACCAATAAATTATGACTTAATTATGCAATTACCAAGATTTATTCAGTTAAAGTAATTAAGAAAAATTCCTAAATTGAAATAGTAATAGTTATTGAACTATATGAATTACTTCCCAATTTCTTTTTTCGTTTCTACCTACCAAGTTGTTTTGGAACTAGGTATAACCTTTATTCTTATATTAACTTAAGTTTTGAACCATTCTTTGAATTCTTCGTTTTTTATTGAATTTTTTAGTCATTGAATATTCAATTCACAATTAGAGATGAAACGGAAGGGCTTTGTTTTTTTAATCCCTATAGAAATTTACAGTAGTAGTGGGGTAATTTTAAATATATGGTTAGTTCATATATAATATCACATATACAGAGGTTTCTTCCATGCTGTAAACCAACTATTTGTGTTTTAGATTCAATTAGATTCGAATCATTTTTTGAAACCTCCAAAACAAAGAAAGAAAGATTTGTCTTATAGTGATTCGATTATATACACCCAGTTGGATCCCCCTCACTCCTACTCTATTTTTTTTTTATTGCAAATTTTCAAAATGTTTTTCTTTTCTATATATTTAATATTTATTGATGTTTCCTAAATAGGTTATCTTGAGCCACAGTATATGTGCAGCAAACTAAATCAAAAAAAAAACTATTTTTTAGAAAAAAATAGTCAATGATGGCCTTCCATGGATTCACCTATATAAGCCGCAGCTAAAGTAGCAAAAATTAGAGCTTGAATACCGCTTGTAAATAATCCAAGGAACATGACAGGTATAGGAACTACTAAAGGTACCAAAGAAACAAGAACAACAACTACTAATTCATCAGCTAGTATATTTCCAAAAAGTCGAAAACTAAGGGATAAGGGTTTTGTAAAATCTTCTAAGATGTTAATCGGTAAAAGGATTGGAGTTGGTTGGATGTATTTACTAAAATAAGCTAATCCTTTTTTTGAAAGACCCGCATAGAAATATGCAACCGACGTAAGTAAAGCTAATGCAACAGTAGTATTTATATCATTTGTGGGTGCAGCTAACTCCCCGTGAGGTAATTGTATTATTTTCCAAGGCAAAAGAGCCCCGGACCAATTAGAAACAAAAATAAATAGAAACATAGTTCCAATAAATGGAACCCACGGACCATATTCTTCTCCAATCTGAGTTTTGCTCACGTCTCGAATGAATTCGAGAACATATTCAAAGAAATTCTGACCAAAAGTCGGAATGGTTTGCAGATTTCGAATAACTAGAATGGCTGAAACTAGCAAGATAGCAATTACAACCCAAGAAGTAATAAGTACTTGGGCATGCACTTGGAAACTCCCTATTTGCCAATAGAAATGTTGCCCGACTTCCACAGCAGATATATCGTATAATCTTTTTAATGTGTTGATAGAACATAATAAAACATTCATATTGTCCCGCCCTCTAAAAAATAAGAACTTGAAAGGGAATTATTTTAATTCAAACATCTCCTTTTTGATTTTGAATACCAGGATTAATCACATATAATTTTTATAATTTTCGTTTATTCTTTATATCGCTAATAATAAAAATGAAGAGAATTTCTAATCCTTACTTAACCAAACCAACAGGATCTTGTATATATATATTTTTTTTATGTATATATATATTATATATATATATTTATATTTTTTTATGCAATTTCATTTTGCAATTTAATTTATTAGTAGTATAGTAACCGATTTCCTAAATCTATGAGTCCCTCCAACCAACTCAAATAATTTCTCTTATTATTAATCAAGAATTTCTTATATAGCTAGAACGACCTTCACAAATAGCAAATACTAATTTATTAAGAATTAATCGAATTGAGGCTATAGCATCATCATTAGCTGGAATCGAAATATCGGCGAAGTCCGGGTCACAATTTGTATCGATTAAAGAAATTGTTGGAATTTCCAAAGTTCTACATTCTCGAAGAGCCGTATATTCTTCTTGTTGATCGACGATTATTACAATATCAGGTAACCGTGTCATATATTTAATGCCGCCGAGATATGTTTCCAGATGAGCTAATTGTCTCTTCAATATAGCAGCATCCCTTTTTGGAAAACTGTTGAGTCTCCCCGTCTTTTGTTGTGTTCTCAAGTCCCGGAACTTTTGAAGTCGTGTTTCTGTAGTATACCAATTCGTTAACATACCGCCGAGCCATTTTTTATTAACATAATGACACCGAGCTCTTATTGCAGCCCGCGTTACTGAATCCGCTGCTTTTTTTTTTGTACCAACAATTAAGAATTGTTTTCCCATACTTGCTGCATCAAAAACTAAATCACAAGCTTCTGATAAAAACCGAGCAGTTCTAATAAGATTTGTAATATGAATATCCTTACGCTTTGCAGATATATAAGGTGACATTTTAGGATTCCATTTTCTAGTACCGTGGCCAAAATGAACTCCAGCTTCCATCATCTCTTCCAAAATTATGTTCCAATATCTTTTTGTCATTTAGATTAATCCCCCACTTTTCTTTCATTTCCAATCCAATTTTTTTTTTATTTGGAAATGAAAGAAAGAGACCGTGTATACTGAAATAGAAATAAATAAGTGTTCCGAAGGAACCTTTTATTCTACCGAAGATTGGCCATTGATACATGATCAGGCCATTTTTTTCTATTTAATTTAAATAATATGATTATTATCTTTATTACCTTTTGATTTTATTAGAAAATCAATTACAAAATAAAATGACGGAGCCCTTAGGGATTATTAGGGATTATTAAATCCTAGATTGCTCTGATGTATCGCAAAAATTCTTTGAAATGAAGCCAAAAAAGAATTCTCTGTGGTGAAACAAAATATCTCTCATTTGATCCTCCAATAAATTCTTTTTTTTTGTTTCCAAAGTAATCTTGTTATATTGCCTTGGCCTTGTCTTTGAACGGTGCATTATTCTTTTGAATCCGGTACCAACAGGTATCATTCCCCCTAAAACAACGTTCTCTTTCAGACCTTTCAACCAATCTATACGACCCCGAAGAGCGGCTTTTGCTAAAACTCTAGCAGTTTCTTGAAAACTTGCTTCAGATATGAAACTTTGAGTATTCAGAGATGTTTTTGTTATTCCTAGTAATAGAACTCGGTAGCAAATCGCCTCTTCTAAGGCACGCCCAGCTCGTTCGGCTCGCAATAATCCAATTAGTTCACCGGGCGAAAAAACATTAGACATTCCATCTTCTGAAACCAATACTTTTGATGTTATTTGACGCACAATAATTTCTAGATGTCTATTATGGATGTGAACTCCCTGGGATCGATAAACTTTTTGAATTTTATTAACCAAAGAAATACGACTTTGCGCTATAGTTAGCTCAGCACCAATCAAGAATCCCCAAGGAATGCCAAGAATTCTTGTTATATGATCGTTCCAAGTATCAACTCTCTTTTCTAGGTTCATCGATATTGAATCAATCGAACGAACTTCTAATACCTGTTCTACTTTTGGAAGACCCTGTGTTATATCACCAGATCTCGATTTTTCATATATATATGTAACTAATATATCTCCTTCAGAAAGTATTTCTCCATAATGGCCGTGAACAGTTGCTCCTGGAGTCGCCAAATAAGGGTTAGCCAATCTTATTCCTACAGAATCCATTTGAACTGTTAGAACTTGACCTAATTTTAGGTGTGGTGCATTTTTCGTTTGAACTATACATACATTTTCACAAATAAATTGACCAAGACTTATTATTGTAAACGGTTTTTCACAATAATTATGATGGAGAAAATGCCAATTCAAAAAGAATGGATTGAAAACGGTGTTACTACATATATCCGGTTTAGAAATTCTCTCGTTTTCGTCCATTAAATAATATCTTAATACTTGAAAAGTTTCTTTTAATTTATCAAGTTGCAAATTTGGATTTTTACCGTTTAATAACTCATAATCAGATCTCGATAAATCCAAATTTGCAACTTGAAAGGCTATTCCTAAAGGACCTAACGAATTATTAATTGGAATTATAGGATCTCTTTGAATTTTATTAATTCCTTCTTTTATCCCATTGTAATATTTTCCCTCATTGAATGATCGTGTTTGAAAACAATTAAATGATGACAAAATTATCAAAGAGCGGTATTTCTCATTTCTATTCAACAACATACGAATAGTTCCGTTATTTTGGCTAAGTGATTGTTGAATTTTTTTCTTCGAATCAATGGAAAAAAATGGATTGATGTTGGTCCGATCCGACTCATGATCCAAGAAAAATCCCGAACTGGCCGGATCATTCCTTTTTCTTATATATGAAATATGGGATTTCACTAAGTCAATTCTTAAGAAATATCGAACCAAACCATTTGTACTTACTTCAACAAAAGAAGCATGCGCATTTTCGATAGAAGAAAATTTTTTGTCTGGATCCCAATTTAAGACTAAACAAGTCCGAACTAATTGAATACTTGTATCCGAAATTCCCCGAATTGATTTTCCATTTCCAGAAAGAATATAATTAATAACTTTAAGTTCCAGATTATCTCTTTCCTGAAACATATCTTGGGGAAAAAGTTTTACTAAATTGATACCATTCCCTATTTCATATAAAATGACGGGTCGAACCAAAACAAAATACTTTTTTTTTGTAATTGTGATCCATTGGACATAGATCGAATTTTTCATTTTTTTTGATTCCTTTAAATTGTTTTTTACCGTTCCTGGTGGTATCAAGATGGCACTGAGTCGGGATATTTTATCCATTTCTCCCGGAAAATGGATATCCCCAGAAAATATTTTTAATTCAATCTTTTTTTTTTTCTTCTCCACTCGGACCAACCCCCTTACTCGACTTCTTATATTTAAAGTGATTGGTGTATCTACTTCAACGATACTATTGTTCCGTACCATTATGGAAGAAGATTCTGATAAAATATGCACTTCCTCGGGAATGAAAAAAAATGGATCCACTTTGATTTGGTATTTTGTCTTAAATTCTTTAACTCCTCTATACTCAATTAAAAAATCCTCTTTTTTCAAAATGGAATTTATTCCTATAGTCCTATATTTAGTAATTCCTGAGCTCTGTGTTCTGTATTGAGGATCATCAAAATAAGCGAGAATACTATCTCTACGAAAAATACCATTGATTGGTATTTCAATCGAGATATTGGAAGCTAACATTCGTTTTTTGTCTCGTTCTTGAATCGATTGGAATGAAAATGGAATGATGAATCTATTTCTTCGCCTCTTTGCTAAAAAATCCGTAGTAGGATGGAAAATAGCAGGGTGTGCAAAATTACAATGATCTATACATATGATTTGATTAAATATGGAATAATCTGAAATCCTTCTTTCTTTTAGATCAGAAGAATTGAAACGAAATAATTTATGTCTTACTTGATCATTCCTTACTAAAAGGTTACAACTATCTTCTTCCCCAGTAGAAAGAGAATGCATCTTCATTTGATCTTGATCTTTTCGGAGTGAAAAAGAGACTGAACCGGACCTGTATGATCTTCCTGATAATATCCATAAATGACTTGTTTTTGGTAAGATATGGACATTACTGTATCTAAATTCTGATGCATGGTATACATCAGTACTCCAATGCATTTCTCCTTCTAAGTTAGAATAGACATGTTTTCGAACCTTTTCTTTTAAATTCAAAGTGTATGTTCCTGCGCGAATCTCGGCAATCACTTGTTCTGATTTTACATATTGATTATTTTGAACTAATAGAAAACTTTTTGGTGGAATAATCACATTATGTATAATATCACCACTTTCAATAGTTATATACAAGTCTATATAACATAGAAAAGCAGGATGCCCATGACGTGTACGTGTAGGATGAACCAAATCCTCGTTGAATTTGATTTTTCCATTAGAAGGTGCTCGCACATGTTCTGCAGTACCTCCTGTGAATACTCCGCCAGTATGAAAAGTTCTTAATGTTAGTTGAGTGCCCGGTTCTCCTATTGATTGGCCCGCAATAATACCTACAGCTTCTCCTAATTCCACTAAGTGGCCATGAGTAGGACTTTGGCCATAACACAATCGACAGATCCAAGATGTATTTCTACAGGTAAAGGGGGTTCGGATAGATATTGGTTGTGTTTTAAAGGTTTTAAATCGATTGATAAGTCCAATTCCAATATCTTGATTTTGAACGGCAATGCATCGTGAACCTCTGTATATATCGTCTGCTAATACACGACCAATTAATGTTTGTATCAAAATTCTTTCCGGCATCATTCCATTCTGGGTATTCACCGAAATTCCTCGAATGGTACCGCAATCTGTTCGACGTACAACAATGTGTTGAACCACTTCAACAAGTCTGCGTGTAAGATATCCAGCATCTGAAGTTCGTACAGCAGTATCTACAACTCCTTTCCGGGCTCCATAGCAAGAAATTATATATTCTGTTAAAGAGAGTCCTTCGCGTAAATTGCTTTGAATAGGTAAATCAATCATTTGTCCTTGTGGATCCGACATCAATCCTCTCATACCCACTAATTGGTGTACTTGGGATGCATTTCCTCTAGCTCCTGAAAAAGACATTATATGGACTGGATTAAAGGGGTCGGTCATCCTAAAATTAGGATTCATTTCTTGTCGCAAATATTCACTTGTAGCATACCATATCTCAATAGATTGGCGTAATTTTTCTACTGCATGTACATTCCCATAATGATGATGTTTTTCAAAAATCAAACTTTGTTGTTCAGCATCTTGGACTAGCCATCCTTTAGAAGGTATTGTTAAAAGGTCATCAATTCCTAATGAAATGGAAGTAGTCGTAGCTTGACGGAATCCCAGAGTCTTTACTTGATCCAAGATATGCGATGTATATGCCATTCCAAAGTGATCTATTAATCTGCTAATAAGTCGTTTAATGGCAGTTCCACCTATCACTTTATTGTGAAAGACTAGATTGGCCCGTTCTGCCATAGGTACCTCCATATTTCACTCAGTGGGATTCGGTTCGACAATGCAATGGGTTTGAGTCAATGATTGGAAAACTTCCTTTTCTTTATCTTTATTTGCATACAAATTAAAAACTATGTATGATTCTGGTTAAATTGTGAACACCTGAATTTACACCGATATCATAAATTTGCTTATCTTAGATACCAACCATCTATATCATTAGATATCATATGAATAGGCATGGCAAAAACCTTGTATAGCTTCTTCGATTTCTCGATAAAAAGAAATATGACCAAAAGTGGTTCGAATGTATATAGAACGAATTTCTTTTTTTGTACTTCTTATTACTAGATAATGTCCATAAATTTCATGATAGGTACCCAAAGATTCGTAGTGAACTTCGATAGGAACTTCTCTTGATGAAATAATGCGTTGATCTAG